TACCCCAATGATTGATTTAAAATATTAATGGTATAGAGTCTTCCTTATAAAGGGCCCGAAATACCTTGTTTACGTATCATTGGGAAGTGCATTAACATAAATACGGCAGTAAGAAGAGGTAATACAAAAGTGTGTAAACTATAAAAACGAGTCAAAGTGGATTGTCCCACACTAGCACTTCCGCGTAATAACTCTACCAGGGGCGATCCTATTACAGGAATAGCGTCAGGCACACCCGTTACAATTTTTACTGCCCAATAACCAATTTGGTCCCAAGGTAAGGAATAACCAGTTACACCAAAAGATGCGGTCAATACACCCAAAACCACGCCCGTAACCCAAGTCAATTCACGAGGTTTTTTAAAACCGCCGGTGAGATACACACGAAATACGTGCAGAATCATCATTAGGACCATCATACTTGCGGACCATCGATGAACTGATCGGATTAACCAACCAAAGTTAACTTCAGTCATTATATATTGAACAGAAGCAAAAGCCTCTGTAACGGTCGGACGATAATAAAAAGTCATAGCAAACCCCGTAGCTACTTGTACTAAAAAACAAGTAAGCGTAATTCCTCCTAGACAATAAAATATGTTGACGTGAGGAGGAACATATTTACTAGTTATATCATCTGCAATTGCCTGAATCTCAAGACGTTCTTCGAACCAATCATATATTTTATTGAGATAGGTAAACCGAGGAGACCCCCCCCGAGAACCGTATATGAAAATTTCATCTCGTACGGCTCAAACAGAAACACCCCACTACTAGTTCTAACGGATGTGTGGAATAGAAAGTTTTTAATTTCTTAATTCTATTTTTTCTGAAGATATGAAAGAATAAAAACCCGAAAACTATTCCTTGTGGTTATAATGCCAAAAAATCAAGTCGGCTCATTCGTCTCTATATTGATCGTTATAGGCCTCTTGAATCTTCTATTTACCTATTTTCTTTGTTGTTATTTATGTGTAATGCGGCTTTACTGCTGTTTTTTTTATTATTATTATTGATAGGAATTCTCTTGTTAATACCCTATGAATCGATTAAAACCTCAGATTCATACTAGAACCACGATGATTCAATAAAACCTCCTCAAACTAAGTCCCAAAATTCCCTGAGTAAGAACCGTTGGATCATCACTTATTCAATGACTAGATATAATGACTAAAAACCCAAAGAAATCTTTGTCCTTTGATCAAAATAAGCATAAACGGAAGTTTTAAAGAATAAAAACCTTTCTATTTATAACTTCTAACTCTTTGAAAAATTTTTTGGAGTCCGGCCGCGAGGTCTGACTATTAAGTATGAATCATAGTTCTAATACTTTGTAATCTATGTAATCTATTTTATATATTACGTGTACGTGCTCCAGATACTAAAATGAATATCCGACGAAGTAAAACCATCTCTATCAAGATGACAGACCCATTCTCTGTACTAGCCATAGGATCCATTATACCAAGTCACACACTCATATTCCGGAAATACATAAAAAAAGAAATTCCACGGTCGAACTACCAAAATAGAATGGGATAAAAATCAGAAAACTAAATGCTTCACTTTGTATTGAAAAAGCTAGTTAATGGTTCTTGTGAATCTAATTCATTGAAATTCCATCCAATAAAATGGAAGAATTGTAAATCTCCAAAATAATAGATAGAAATACTGCAAATAGAGCCATTGCGAGACCCATCAAAGGAGTAGTTCCCCAACCAGGAGCTACTTTACCATATTCTGAATTCAATGGTTTCAATAAGCTTCCGGCATTAGTTCGTTTTGGGCGGCCAGATCTAGAACTACCCTCAACGGTTTGTGTAGCCATAATATTTTATATTCATTAAGATCTGTTGACTTTGTATACCATTCCGTTGTAAATAAATGATCTTATCATAGATCCATTGTGGTCTTAAAACTATATAATGTCTTAAAACTCTATAATAATGGAAACAGCAACCCTAGTTGCCATCTTTTTATCTGGTTTACTTGTAAGTTTTACTGGGTACGCCTTATATACTGCGTTTGGGCAACCCTCTCAACAACTAAGAGATCCATTCGAGGAACACGGGGACTAGTTGAAGTAATGATCCTCCCAATATTGGGAGGATCATTACTTTCAATTGAGATAATGAAAAATTATTTCACCTTTTTACTTTTTAGTTGGAACTTTAGGCGGTTCGCGAAAAAAGATAGCGAAAAAAATTATTCCTAGAGTTGAGACTAAAAGGAATGTATAAACCAATGCTTCCATAGATTCGATCGTGGTTTACAATTATAGCTTCCATACCTGTTTATTTGGGATCGTCTCCCGGATAAAGAAAGAACAAAAGTCAAAGAAAAGGCAGCGAATAAAATGTCAAATCAAGATTTATCCGGTACCCCAACCCTATAGTCAGTCAAATAAACTAAAAACGAAAAGTAACAAAACAATATTGTATCAAACTACCTGTCTTCTTGTAGTTGGATCTCCAAGTTTTTGGAATGCTCCAAATTCCACTTGAGCATCTAAATCTGGATCAATACCAGCAAAAACATCTCTAAACAGGGTTCTAGCACCATGCCAAATGTGTCCGAAAAAGAAGAGCAAAGCAAACGAAGCATGCCCAAAGGTAAACCAACCCCTTGGACTGCTACGAAAAACACCATCGGATTTCAAAGTAGCACGATCTAATTCAAAAATTTCACCCAATTGAGCACGTCTAGCATATTTTTTCACAGTAGCGGGATCGCTATAACTGACTCCGTTCAGTTCGCCACCATAGAACTCAACAGTTACACCTACTTGTTCGACACTATATTTTGATTCTGCCCTTCTAAAAGGAACATCCGCTCTAACAATTCCGTCCCCGTCGACCAAAACAACCGGAAATGTTTCAAAAAACGTCGGCATACGACGTACAAAAAGTTCACGCCCCTCTTTATCTCTAAAGATAGGATGTCCTAACCACCCAACGGCTATTCCATCCCCGTTGTCCATGGAGCCCGCTCTGAATAATCCACCTTTTGCCGGATTATTGCCGATGTAATCATAAAAAGCCAGTTTTTCAGGAATTTTAGACCAAGCTTCGGATAAACTTTGATTTTCGGCTAAGCCAGCACCAATTCGTCGATATATTTCTTGTTGGAAGTATCCTTGATCCCATTGATAGCGCGTAGGACCAAACAATTCAATCGGGGTAGTTGCTGAACCATACCACATAGTTCCAGCAACTACAAAAGCTGCAAAAAAGACAGCGGCAATACTACTGGAAAGGACGGTTTCAATATTTCCCATACGTAATCCTTTGTATAGACGTTGGGGTGGACGAACACTAAGATGGAATAGACCTGCCAATATGCCTAAGGTCCCTGCTGCAATATGATGAGAAGCTATTCCTCCCGGAACAAAAGGATCAAAACCCTCCACACCCCACGCTGGATTTACGGCTTGTACCCTTCCGGTTAGTCCATAAGGATCGGACACCCATATTCCAGGACCATACAATCCTGTTACATGAAATGCACCAAAACCAAAGCAAGCCACTCCTGAGAGAAATAAATGAATTCCAAAGATCTTAGGCAAATCCAAAGAGGGTTTTCCTGTACGTTCATCAGTAAATATTTCGAGATCCCAATACACCCAATGCCAGATAGCTGCCAAAAAACACAAGCCAGAAAACACAATATGTGCCCCGGCCACACCTTCGTAACTCCAAATACCCGGATTCGTTACAGTCCCCCCTGTAATACTCCAACCACCCCATGAATTCGTTATTCCTAAACGAGTCATGAAGGGTATAACGAACATACCCTGTCTCCACATTGGATCAAGAACAGGGTCAGAGGGATCAAAAACGGCTAATTCGTATAGAGCCATCGAACCGGCCCAACCAGCAACCAGAGCTGTATGCATTATATGGACAGAAATCAAACGACCGGGATCATTCAATACGACGGTATGAACACGATACCAAGGCAAACCCATGGAAATACCCCTTTATCAACGAAAAATAGACACAATGTAACTTTATTGCATTGGAGAAAACTATGCTATGGACCCCTTTTTTAGGGGATTCTCTTGGGGAAAGGATTAATATTTGTTTGATGCTTTTCGTAATAATTACTTTTAGTAATAACGAAACCCTTTTGTTCGTAGGAACAAAAAGAAGCAGATCTATTCTACACCCGATAAGTACCAATACGCAATGGTAAGGGGGTTAGTACCATTTTATATGAGTGAATGTATATATATTTGTTCATCATTCAAAGGACTTATTTGTAAGAATTTTCCTTTATTCATTTTGTCTTCTTTTTTTATGAACTTAGTCAATCTAGGGATAAAATAGGATATAAAATCAATAGTATTATATTAGGCCACTAAACCAAACCCACTGTTACGCTTTCACATCAAAGTGAGATATAGTACTTAAATTTTCTTTTATTTAATGCCTATTGGTGTTCCAAGAGTACCTTTTCGAAGTCCTGGAGAGGAAGATGCATTGTGGATTGACGTATAGTGCGACTTGTCAGATATATTGGGCATATGGTATTTCCCCGTTCTCTTCCCCGATAGAGATATCCCCTCTTTCGCCCAAGAAAGATTGATTCAATTATCAAAAATTTGGAGCGTGAAGTGCAATTAGATCCATTTTTTAGGGAGGGGATACGTATTAATATTATCAATTAGAATAATTTATGGTTGGCTTGGTTAGACCAATCAAATGAAGTATCCAGGCTCCGTTTAGAAAGAAAACCAATTGGTAATAAATATATTTAGGATTACGACTTAATAGCATATTTTAGTTATTTCTATATATTTATAAATAGAAATACTAAATATAAGTGATCTCAAACTATTAATCAATCGAGTAATATGATGAATGCGTTGAATATTTGTTGAAAGACGTGAAATAAATTGAAAAAAAAAAAAAAGGGGGGGGGGGTCGTAGAAAAAGGACGTGGTATTGGGGCATTTGTCCTATATGTGCAAATCCAAATCGGGCGGATCTTTACTCGGAGTAGAGCATAAACCTAAAAAAATTGAAGAAGCCCAGTCAGCAACAAGAAAATTACATCGCGATTTAGATTGTATCTCGATGAAACAATACATCAATGAGAAGTTAGTCAGATAAGTTTAGTAATTTTTTTTTAGATAAACAGGCCAAAACGCATCTTTCTTGAAAAATGAAAGAAAAGTCCCTTTTTAAAAGTTTAAAAAACCTGTTATGAAAAAAAAGCTAGAATCTACACATTGATTCCTTTTTTTCATTATTTTTGTTGAACCGTATGCATCAAAAGGTGCATGTACGGTTTCTAAGGGATACTCTTTTATCCCAATCAACCGACTTTATCGAGAAAGATTACTTTTTTTAGGCCAGGGGGTTGATAGCGAGATCTCGAATCAACTTATTGGTCTTATGGTATATCTCAGCATAGAGGATGATACCAAAGATCTGTATTTGTTTATAAACTCTCCTGGCGGATGGGTAATACCCGGAGTAGCTATTTATGATACTATGCAATTTGTGCGACCAGATATACAGACAGTATGCATGGGATTAGCCGCTTCGATGGGATCTTTTATTCTTGTCGGAGGGGAAATTACCAAACGTCTAGCATTCCCTCACGCTCGGCGCCAATGAGTTTTTTATTTGATTTGAGAGAAAAAAGAAAACTATGCCTTCACACTATATTAAATATGAATATTAAGTAATAATAGCATGGCACTTCGAATTCGATATGAGAAATTATTTTAAAACCCTTAGATTATGTATCGAAAGAGTAGTATGAGATAAAAGGTATTTTCGATTTTATCCAATCTATCGGGAGGCCTATTTCAGCGTCACAAACTTTTTTATTTTCACACCAGGGGCTCTTAATCTTAACAATATTTATGTTATGAAAGAATATGAAAGAAAAAAATCTTTTTTTATTTTCAAATAAAAAAAAAAAAGAAACTTTGGGATTGCTAAATAACAGACGAAATAAATATATAAAGCAACGGAACCATCATAGTATTTTTATAGTATTTTTGAACTACTACAAAAGGAAGGGTGGTTATTGGATCATTTACTAACCTGAGTCTGCTAAACCCTATAATTTTTTTTTTATTTATTCGATGTAAGTAAGGTAAAAAAAGTGAATTCCATTATAGAGCCGTATGCAATGCGCAAAAGCTGCCTGTACGGTTGTTCAATTATATCTTTTTTTTTTTATTATTCTTTATCTCCTCACCTTTCACTTTCATCATGCGAGATAGAAGAAACATTTTTATGTTATATCATTATATCATCAGGGTAATGATCCATCAACCTGCTAGTTCTTTTTATGAGGCACAGACGGGAGAATTTATCCTGGAAGCGGAAGAACTGCTGAAGCTACGCGAAACCATCACAAGGGTTTATGCACAAAGGACAGGCAAACCCTTATGGGTTGTATCCGAAGACATGGAAAGAGATGTTTTTATGTCAGCAACAGAAGCCCAAGCTCATGGAATTGTTGATCTTGTAGCGACTGAATAACAAAGAAAAAGAACAAGGATTTCACACGAATTAGTGATTTGGTATTTTTTTTTCTTACCGGATTTAATATTCTATTTATTAATCTAATTTTTTAATATCGAAATGAAAAATATAGAAAAAAAGAATTCCTAAGCATCCGGTTAAGGTCGATCTAAACCAGCCCATTATATATATGATTCAACATGCCAACTATTAAACAACTTATTAGAAACACAAGACAGCCAATCAGAAATGTCACGAAATCCCCCGCTCTTGGAGGATGTCCTCAGCGACGAGGAACATGTACTAGGGTGTATGTGCGACTCGTTCAGACCATGACAAAAGAAAGAAAACAATTGATCCAGTATCACCGATCCGTACCTGTGAGTAGGATAGAATGGACGAACTCCACTGAATATTCAATATCTTAAAAAAAAGATCTATCCTTCGATTGGGGTATCAAATGTATGGTTCCCGTTGGTGCAAATCCAATCAGCTCAATTTTTAATTTAAGATGAGAAAGAGTTCCCCATTGATATCAAATGGTATTCATTAAGCAGGGGAAATCTTATTTTAAAAAGTAAAAAATTGAGGCCTTATTCTTGCAAGAACGGACTAACAGGGTCAGCTACTCAGCTAATCTTCATAATTAAATACCGTTACTGTATAAGTAGATCTCGTTGTGAAAGACCTAGTACTAGATAATTATGGGTAGAGCCAAAGAGTGTGAACTGTACAAGTTAACAATAACATTGATTAAATGAGGGAAGGGCTCCGGTGTATAGAGAGGACCTCGCCGTTTAAGAAATAACCATAGAAACGATGGAACCCACTATAATCCCTTTATATTTATTACCTTTACTTTTTTATTTACTATGTGTTTTACCTAGTATCAATACAATTTTTATTTTCGAGGGGAAATGCCTAGAAAAAAATCGTGGTCGGGAAGGTTAGAGTAGCAAAAGCCATTGGAATTTTTATTTTATACATTGGAAGAATCCGTTTTGTTATTAATAGACTAGGACACGGGAAGGGAATAACTGAAAGAAAGGAAATCAATTAGTTATTCATCAAAGTTTCATTTATTCAATGACCAGAATTAAACGAGGGTATATAGCTCGAAGACGTAGAACAAAAATTCGTTTATTTGCATCAACTTTTCGAGGGGCTCATTCAAGACTTACGCGGACTATTACTCAACAGAAAATAAGAGCTTTGGTTTCGGCTCATCGGGATAGGGGTAGACAAAAGAGAGATTTTCGTCGTTTGTGGATCACTCGTATAAATGCAGTAATTAGAGACAACAAAGTATACTTTAGTTATAGTAAATTAATACACAATCTGTACAAGAAACAGTTGCTTCTTAATCGTAAAATACTTGCACAAATAGCTATATTAAATAGGTGTTGTCTTTATATGATTTCCAATGAGATTATAAAATAAAGAGAGTGGAAGGAATCCGTTGTAATGGTTTAAATGGAGTTCCCTGGAAAATGAACTCTGGGAAGGTAGAGTAGAAATTAGTATAATAAAATATGAAAAAGTAGTCAAAATGAAAATGAAGAAACACGTTCAATAAAAAATATTTCTTCTTCTTCCCCAATTTTTTTTTTTTCGAACGACAATCAAATCTGGATTTCCTATTTTTAGAAAAAAAAAGCGTCAATCCGTATTTGAGTTTGGATTGGAATTTTTTTTGATTCAATTCAAGAGTCAGCCTCTTTTTTTTCTGGTTCTAAGACCAGTAGTTCTAGCGGTTGACTCGCTTCTTTCAAATTGTTTCTCGTTATTAAGAAAAGGTAACGGAGATAAAATACGAGCTTGTTTTATAGCAATAGTAATTAATCGTTGTTGTTTTAAGGTCAATCGATTCACCCGTCTAGATAATATTTTTCCTTGTTCGCTAATAAATCGACTAATTAAACTCATGTTTCTATAATCAATTCGATCCCCCGATTGGATCGGAGGCAAACGCCTACGAAAAGATCGCTTGGATTTAAGAAAGATTCGCTTGGATTTATCCATGGTTTGTTTATTCCTTATCCTAAAGATCCTATTTCTTAATTCTCCATCACGGTTGATCCGATCGAAATAGGATTTGGTTTGTTTATATTTAAATCAATGGCTATTAGATATATCTAATATGTAATTTTTCATCTTCCTTGTAACGGAAGACTGACACACGAGCGGCCGGTTCGATCTATTTCTTTATCTCCCCGTGAATCGTATGTTTGTAACAACAGGGACAGAATTTTCTCAATTCCAATCGACTAGGCGTATTATGTCGATTCTTTTGAGTAATATATCTAGAAATGCCCATTGATTCCTTATTAACACGATTTCGAACACAACTGGTACATTCCAAAATCACCGTTACTCGGACATCTTTACCCTTGGCCATGAGCCTCCTTTGATTTTTGATTCATTCAATTCTTTAATTTTCCGATCCGAAACGAGGAAGAAGAAAGGAACGAAAAAAAAAAGAAACAGGTAACTCGAAATCGAATTATGAAAGAAAGATTTCGTTGCAATAAATCAATATAAATGAATATAGTAATAATAATTAATATAATGATTTCTAACTATATTACTAGATTTATAATTTAAAATTGTCGTACAGCATTTAATTTTCATTTCAGTATCTTGGATGATATTATTGACCCAACCATCTCATTTCACTATATTTTTTATTAATTTAATTTAAACCCGGTCTGAGTTACTGGTTTCACCGAGGAGGAATCCCTTTATTTGTTTTTCTAACGTATATTATAAAAAAAGGGAAGGGATTAGTTACAGATATTTGATTGTCTCTCTAATCCTCTTCCCCCCCTCCCATATCAATAACTAGAATGAAAAAAAGGGGAATATCAACGCATCCGGAAAAAAACGATTGATCTCTATCAATAAACCTGCTAAAGACCCGAACCATAGAGTACTTACTACCGGTGCCACGGAGAGATATGTTTTTAGATCTCGCATTTTTAATTCTCCTCTTTCTTTATTATTTCTAATACATAATGGTAATACATATATACCCAGATGTGTATATGTACTTAATGACCGACCGCTTATATTTGTACGCGGAATCCCTAATTCAAGTTGAAATGTACAACTTGAAATGTGCAAAATAGATATTACTTTTCTTAATCTTAAAAAAAACAAATACGCCCCTTTATGCCAGAAATTATCGAAAAATATTCATTTTTTTACGGGGTCTCATATTTATTTCATACTTTATTTCATACTTTATATAATAGAAATATATTAGAAGTCTTTTACTATTTTTAATATAATTATATTATTATATGAGACCAAAAAGGAGAAATGACAAGATATTTGTGTAGTGTATATCAATAGAGGAAATAAAGATATGGAAAACAAAGCAGGGATTCTCTACAATGACATTGTAGACCAATTGAAAGGGATGTAGCGCAGCTTGGTAGCGCGTTTGTTTTGGGTACAAAATGTCACGGGTTCAAATCCTGTCATCCCTACCTATTACTTATCTTCTGAACAGT